CATTGACCAAAGCCCTTCCGTGCCGCTCTCGTCGTAAAGTAAAGCTCGCCTTGGGAAAACAAACCTCTACAGAACGGACAAGCCGACTCAAAGGAAGCGAAAAGTCCCAACCGCAGGAAGTTGACCGTGAAGTTGTTGGAGCGGAAGCCGAGCATTGACCCTTGAATGGCAGCCTGTACATCCAATGTGTACCAGTTTTGTATTCAAAAGCGCAGGAAGATGGATTTCCTTGAAAAAGGAGAAGAGAGCCAGCCTAGTGAAAACATGATTGCGGAATTCCTGGTAAATTTCACTTCGTTTCGATGATGACACCTTTCTTTCAGAACCTCCCCATATGGTTGAGCGAGGCAGAGACAGACAAAGAAACAGAAGGACAAACAGCTTTAATAAGATTCAACCTACCATACGACCGAAAAAGCAGCGGGGGCCCTTCCGAACGAGAGAAATCCTCATTGCGTCGAAACTTACGAGTATGAGGAGGGACGAAGCGGCTTGACCAATGGATAGGGAAAGGGGCGAATTGGTTGTTATGCAAGATCAGTTATTCGGGATCTATTCTTATCCGGCAAGATCCATATATTATATATTAATATAATAGATCACTTCGGAATGGCCATCCGATCGTCCTGGCCCTAGTCACATCGGCTCAATCAATAAATTCTATAACCAAAGAAATAAAGTCCTTTCGAAACTTCACGGGGCTAGCAACTACTACGATGACTTTGCTGCCTCACCCAAACCCACTGCCATCTAAAGTTCCGCTTTCCTCTCTCCCGGAGACCATTCGCTTACTGAAAAAGCAGAATTAAAATGTGATATTTCATGCTTTAGGCACGAGTCGACTGCTAGCAGTTAGGACTCGTTACACAAGCGAAACAACTCTCTTTCTTTTTCCTATTTCTCCATGTATTGAGAATTCGTAAAGCTTCGCCTTTCGCCTCCCAAAAGAAAAGTCGTAGATAGGGGGAGGTGGACTTTATCCTGGAAAAACTTATAAATGAATCAAATTTCTGAGACAGATGCAATTCAAGACAAGATAGCAAAGACCTGGCTTGATTCAGGACGAGAGCTAAGTTGTATTTCAGAAGTGTACTTTATCATTAGGGAATGGACTGATGTATTGATTAGATTGGTCACCCATCCGGCGGCAGAGATTTTTAGAAAGCTCTCGGAATATAATGGGTATCCTTATATACAACTCAGCCTCTTCGATGGTCTCGCTAAGGAACGGTGTATTGCCAGACACCTGTTTGCTTGTGAGGTTGTCCGGATGGTTAGGAAAGGAAAGGTGGATAATTCTTGACCACTGCGCTCTATCTTAAGCAGTGTTCATCATCCCTGATGATCGCCTATGGTAGTGATTATCAGAAAGCCTCTCTTTTACCAGTCCCTGTATCCCTCACTCGTCGTGGGCTTCTCCGGTATAATTCAACCCTTTCATCGAAGAAAGGCGATTAGACGTGGAGACGATTAAGGCTGATGAAATTGTTAGGATGTACTTCTCCTTTTTATCACTGTATCGAATAGTGTTACAGGCTAAGAAGCTTGATAAGAGTACATTTTTTAATTTTTACCAACCAGTTATCGACGTAGGTCGAACATATTCACGGGTGTGTTCCCTTAAAGAACTGTTTCGACGCTACGCGCCTTGGCACCAATATATTCCCCTTAATCAAGGGATCCCTTGGGAGCCAACTTGGATGGAAGACGGTATCAACCAAAACACAGTCCATGGAAATTTTGTAAACCAGCGCTTACTTAAACCAGTACATGACTGGCTAATGGCTGTCTTACGTAAATTACCGACCGATGGTACGTTTAAGAGGCACCCTTGCCCGATTGGTCAAACGTGTTGCCATTGTTTTGACTTAAAGTCGGCAACGGATAGGTGGCCCCTATGCCTCATGTTTGAGGTCATGTGTCACCTGTTTGATCGGTCATTTGCATCCGAAATGGTTAATTCGGCTCTTGAAACTCACATTTTTTGTGTTCCTTTAGTGCCCTACTTTTTAGTGTTTTTACTGAATCTGAAATGGTATGCATCCTCCGGCTCCTTCGGTGCCACACTTCTTCTACCCTTATAACTGTTTTTTGTCTACTTCTTGTCATCAAGAGTGCATGATTTCTACCTCCGAAAGGAACAACCACTTCCCTTGCGTTCAGGGTCTGGTCTTTCCGAGAGGGCCTTTTTCTACAGGTATTGGGGTCTTCCAAAGATAAGATTAACAGTGAAAACTGCCTTTCTGAAGAAAGCCCTTCAATTGACATACTACTTAATGCCACCCCGTGGATTCTTCCTCATGGAAATTTCATCCATGCACGTCTTTCTTTCTTTCACACGAATAGCTTTATCACCATAGGACTTATACGAGATGCCCTGAGGTAAGCATTCGCTCAGAAAGAAGACTAGCTATATGCTTAACAAGCGAAGACTACAATTATATCAAGCTACTTCCAGTTGACTGACTTCCTTACTATTCAAAGCATCTAGAAAGAAATGTATGAATAAAGAAAGAACGCATACTCTTACGACTGCTCCCGATTGAGGGGGAAGATGACATGTAAGGGTAACCCTCGCGGAGCGTCCTAGAAGAAGAGGCTGAGAGAAGTGGCTAGATTCGTTACAGAGGCCAAGCCGACCCGATCCACCTAACCGCACCTCAGAGATAGAGGGGTCACACTGGTAATCAGCCGCCACTAACCGAAAGCGGACGATTCTCTCTTCCGTAAGCTGCTTTCTTAAATGCGGAGTCACCATCATCAATGTATTTCAGTTATAGTAATGACTCTTTCTATCAAGAAGACGAAGAGAGGAGATCGAAATCGGAGGGAAGAAGAGAAGGGTTAGGTCAATCAGTTGACTTGCCTAGCTTCTAAAAGCTAAGGACTATGCTTCTAATCTACTAATCGGTAAGCATTCCTCCTGTTATCTATCTTTCTCGGGATTTTTGGCCTACATTACTTTTTCCTTCCTAGCCGCCCATTTCAATCGTGCAACTTGCATGAAACCCGTCCGCTTTGTATGGAGAAGCAAAACTTTAATTTGAGCAACATCAATAAATGCCCTTTCAGGGTCAGCTAGACTCGTGTACCACACAAAGATGTAGGAGGTGCGGCAGCTCTGTTCCAGTCTATGACAGCACTACAGCTAACACAACTACGAGCTAAGGCACAGAAATAGTACCAGTAGGAGCGAAGGAAGCTTTTTCCTTTCAGTCGAGTGAGTAAACTATCCCAGTAGTGCACCCGGCCTGCCGGCCCCCTACACACGTAAGGGGCTAGAATTTCTATAGTTCGCGGAGTAAACTTCCTTATGATAAAGGCTTCCAAAGGGAGCGGAACGCATTCAAAGAAAAACTCGAATTTGTTTGTAGAGCCACGCAATTCCGTTTCGATAAACTGCCTTGCTTAAATAACAGCTATCGCGCATTATTCACTCCACTTACTACTTATAATTCTCCTTGATATTGCCTTAGGAAAATAAATTTTTATGTGCACAGGGGTTCTGACTCGTAAGATGAAGAGGAAAAGTAAAGAAGGAAGTCCCCTCGGAGAGGAGTGAGGGGTATAACCCACCAAGAAAGTATGATCCTTATGGGAATCATAGCTATGCCCAGGTAGTTTTTCATATTTGCAAGGAAATTGGTCTTCTATTCTGTTGAATGAAGAAACGCTAAACGATATTTTTTTTATATTTCTAGCTATATTGGTAATATATTAATATATATATATATAATTGAATAAACAGGAACTAGTTCAACTTGTAGGAAAGAAACAAGCTACCTTAGGAAAGATGCCTTAGTACAAGCGCTAAGCGAGTGAGTGAACTGCCTTAGATTCCCTCTACTTCCCGGTTGGCGGTGTCAGACGACGAAGAACTTTATTTGGTCAACGTCACCTTAGATTTAGAACCTAAGTGCGGTTGGTGGTGGCATGTACTTTTGACTTTAATATAGGTAGGCATGTGCAAAACCGCTGCCTTAGGTGCCCTAAAATAAAACACCCTTTTCAAATCAAATAGGTGCACTGATCGGATGGTCCAGTCAGGAGAAGAAAGATCCCGAGAATTTCTACCCACCGGGGGACTTTCGCCCGAGGATACGGGAACATGAACAAAAAACCGCATGACCGAAGCTCGCTATGCCGCTTAACCGCCTGGGTTCTGTTTCGGGTAGAGCTTGACTCTCCTCCGGCTCGGACAATGTAAAATGGTTCAGTCTCGTTCGTGAAGATGGCAACGCAGGAGGCGCAATAGCATCTCTTTTATAAAGTAATTGACTGACCTTTGGCACTAGTTCTATTTAGAAGTACTTGGGATATATGTCAAAGGGAAAAAAGGAAGGAAAGCCTTTTTTTCTGGTCGCCCTTTGTTTGCTAAGCTAATGTAAAAGTATAACCTGTTGAAGCTCAAAGCTTACAATTCCCCACTCACTAACGCTCACAAGGAACGAATCAAACCCGCAACTTAAACGAAGGCTTCCCCAATGACACCAGCTCTCTTTCCCGTCACGCAAGAAGATTTTCTTGCACAAACCTAGTAGTTATTTGTCCTGCCGGTGAACTGATGACACTGATGCTCCAAGACCAAGAGTTTTCACAGCCAAAGCTATTGAAGCCCCCTTCACTTGAATTCTAGCTTTCTGCTCTTCAAGAGGTTCTTAGAGCTAGGAGTTGCCTTTCACAGTGAGATAGCCGACTTACTATGATTTGATGGCAGCGAATACCGGCGCAAGAGGGACTTGTTCTCTAAAGCCTACAAAGCGCAGAGAGGCAAAAGCAGAGAGAGGCAAGCTCGCAAACCAGACTTCCCTAATCTATGCAAGCGAAATTTTACAGATCCGTATTGCTAAGAGTTAGCAGGCAAAATAACTCTGCTCTCTCTTGTCCCAATCGCTTCAATCACTCCCCCACGGAGCGGTAACAAGGGATTACTTTACTGAAAGCTTAGTAAGGCAAGGAACTTCTTGCTAGACTTCTTGGAAGTAGTGCTTTCTTCTATT